TTCTTGGGAATCCTACAAGATCCATTCGTTCTTTTTTCTCTGACAGATGGTCAGAACTTCATCTGGGTTCAAATCCTACTGAGAGGTCCACTAGAGATCAGAAATTGTTGAAGAAAGAACAAGATGTTTCTTTTGTCCCCTGCAGGCGGTCGGAAAAGAAAGAAATGGTTAATATATTCAAGATAATTACGTATTTACAAAAGACCGTCTCAATTCATCCTATTTCATCAGATCGGGGATGTGATATGGTTCCGAAGGATGAACCAAATATGGACAGTTCCAATAAGATTTCATTCTTGAACAAAAATCCATTTTTGAATTTATTTCATCTATTCCATGACCGGAACAGGGGGGGATACACGTTACACCACGATTTTGAATCCGAAGAGAGATTTCAAGAAATGGCAGATCTATTCACTCTATCAATAACCGAGCCGGATCTGGTGTATCATAAGGGATTTGCCTTTTCTATTGATTCCTACGGATTGGATCAAAAACAATTCTTGAATGAGGTATTCAACTCCAGGGATGAATCGAAAAAGAAATCTTTATTGGTTCTACCTCCTATTTTTTATGAAGAGAATGAATCTTTTTATCGAAGGATCAGAAAAAAATGGCTTCGGATCTCCATCTCCTGCGGGAATTATTTGAAAGATACAAAAGAAAAAAGAGTGGTATTTGCTAGCAACAACATAATGGAGGCAGTCAATCAATATAGATTGATCCGAAATCTGATTCAAATTCAATATAGCACTTATGTGTACATAAGAAATGTATTGAATCGATTCTTTTTAATAAACAGATCCGATCGCAACTTCGAATATGGCATTCAAAGGGATCAAATAGGAAACGATACTCTGAATCATAGAACTATAATGAAATATACGTATACGATCAACCAACATTTATCGAATTTGAAAAATAATCAGAAGAAATGGTTCGATTCTATTATTTTTATTTCTCGAAGCGAGAGATCCATGAATCGGGATCCTGATGCATATAGATACAAATGTTTCAACGGGAGCAAAAATTTCCAGGAGCATTTCGTTTCTGAGCAGAAAAGCCGTTTTCAAGTTCAAGTAGTCTTCGGTAGATTACGTATTAATCAATATTGGATTGATTGGTCTAAGGTTATCAACAAAAAAAAAATTGCTAAGTCATTGTCAAAGCTGATTCTCTTTTTGTCTAACTCACTTCCTTTTTTCTTTGTGAGTTTAAGGAATATGCCCATTCATAGGTCCGAGATCCACATTTTGGAATTGAAAGGTCCGAATGATCAACTCTGCAATCCGTTGTTAAAATCACTAGGTCTTCCAATCGTTCATTTGAAAAAATGGAAAGCGGATGATCATGATACTTCCCAAAAACCTCAATTATTGATCAATGGAGGAACAATATCACCCTTTTTGTTCAATAAGATACCAAAGTGGAAGTGGATGATTGACTCCCATACTAGAAAGAATCGCAGGAAATCTTTTGATAACACGGATTCCTATTTCTCAACAATATCCTGCGATCAAGAAAATTGGCTGAATCCCGTAAAAGCATTTCATAGAAGTTCGTTGATATCTTCTTTTTATAAAGCAAATCGACTTCGAGTCTTGAATAATCCACACCACTTCTTCTTCTATTGTAACAAAAGATTCCCTTTTTATATGGAAAAGGCCCGTATCAAGAATTATGATTTTACGTATAGACAATTCCTCAATATCTTGTTCATTCGCAACAAAAAAATTTCTTTGTGCGTCGGTAAAAAAAAACATGCTTTTTTGGAGAGAGATACTATTTCACCAATCGAGTCACAGGTATCTAACATATTCATACCTAACGATTTTCCACAAAGGGGTAACGAAAGGTATAACTTGTACAAATCTTTCCATTTTCCAATTCGATCCGATCTATTCGTTCGTAGAACTATTTACTCGATCGCAGACATTTCTGGAACACCTCTAACAGAGAAAGAAATAGTCAATTTGGAAAGAACTTATTGTCAACCTCTTTCAGATATGAATCTATCTGATTCAGAAAGGAAGAACTTGCATCAGTATCTCAATTTCAATTCAAACATGGGTTTGATTCACACTCCACGTTCTGAGAAAGATTTACCACCCGGAACGAGTCAAAAATTGCGTCTTTGGCGAAATTGGCTAAAGAAAGACGTTGAGAAAGGGCAGATGGATAGAACCTTTCAACGAGATAGTGCTTTTTCAACTCTATCAAAATGGAATCTATTCCAAACATATATGCCATGGTTCTTTACTTCGACAGGGTACAAATATCTAAATTGGATATTTTTAGATGCTTTTTCAGACCTATTGCCGATGCTAAGTAGCAGTCACAAATTTGTATCCATTTTTCATTATATTATGCACAGATCAGCATGGCGAATTCTTAAGCTAAAATGGCGAGCTCTTAAGCTCAAATTGTGGGGATTGTGGACACCGATAAGTGAGATTTCAAGTGATATTTCGTGGAAGTGTTTCCGTAGGCTTCTTCGGGTCGAAGAAATGATTCATCGAAATAATGAGTCACCATTGATATCGACACATCTGAGCTCGCCAAATATTCGGGAGTTCCTCTATTCAAGCCTTTTACTTCTTCTTCTTGCTGGATGTCTCGTTCAGGTACTTCTTTTCTCTGTTTCCCTAGACTCTAGTGAGTTACAGACAGAGTTCGAGAGTATAAAATCTTTGACGATTCCATCATACACGATTGAGGTGTACAAACTTGTGGATGGGTATCCTAAACCTGAACCGAATTCTTTCTGGTTAAAGAATTTCTTTCTAGTTGCTCGGGAACAATTAGAAGATTTTCTAGCGGAAATACTGGGTTTTGCGCTATTTGATGGTGGTCCCGCTTATGGGGTCAAATTTCTACAGAAGATATTTTTCAATCTCATCGATCTCATAAGTATCATACCAAATCCCATCAATCGAATCACTTTTTCGAGAAATACGAGATATCTAAGTCATACAAGTAAAGAGATCTATTCATGGATAAGAAAAGGGCAAAGGTTTCCGACTCATGATGAAATAGAATCCTGGATCGAGACCTGTGATTGGTTTTTGGATGAAGAGAGAGTTTACTCGTTTCATTTCTCCACCCTAAGGCCAGAAAAAGGGATTGATCAAATTCTATGGAGTCTGACTCATATTGATCGTTTAGTAAAGAGTGACTATGGTTATCAAATGTTTGAACAAGCGGGAGCAATTTACTTACGATACTTAGTTGACATTCATCAAAAGGATCTAATGAATTATGAGTTCAATACATCCTGTTTAGCAGAAAGACGGATATTCCTTGCTCATTATCAGACAATCACTTATTCACAAACCTCGTGTGGGGCTAATCGTTTTCATTTCCCATCTCATGGAAACCCGAAACCTTTTTCGTTCCGCCTAGCGCTATCCCCCTCTAGGGGTATTTTAGTGATAGGTCCTATAGGAACTGGACGATCCTATTTGGTCAAATCCCTAGCGACAAACTCCTATCTTCCTTTCATTACGGTATTTCTGAACAAGCTGGGTTTGAAAATAGTTATTGATGATCTCGATCCTGAGGACTATATGGAAGCGCTTAATGATGTGGATATTGATGGGATTGATAATGATAGCGATCCTGCTAAGGAATATATGGATGCGCTTAGAGATGCGGATGATATTGATGATCGTGACTATTCGAACTTGGACTCGGACCCGAAGCTGAGGGAGGAGTATACGGTGGATGATGAGATACTTAGGTATATCATCGGGTTGGAAATCAAGCTAGCTTCTATCAACTTACAATTCGAATTGGCAAGAACAATGTCTCCTTGCATAGTATGGATTCCAAACATTCATGATCTGTATGTGGATGAGTCGGAGTCCCTCGGTTTATTATTGAACTATCTCTCCGGGTATTGTGAAAGACGGTCCACTAGAGATATTCTTGTTATTGCTTCGACTCATATTCCTCAAAAAGTGGATCCCGCTCTAATAGCTCCGAATAAATTAAATACATGCATTAAGATACGAAGGCTTCTTATTCCACAACAACGAAAGCACGTTTTCACCCTTTCGTATACTAGGGGATTTCACTTGGAAAAGAAAATGTTCCATACTAATGGATTCGGGTCCATAGCAATGGGTTACAATGCACGAGATCTTGTAGCAATTACCAATGAGGCCCTATCGATTAGTATTACACAGAAGAAATCAATTATAGACACTAATACAATTAGATTCGCTCTTCATAGACAAACTTGGGAGTTGCGAGCGCACGTAAGACCGGTTCCGGATCATGGGATCCTTTTCTATCAGATAGGAAGGGCTGTTGCACAAAATGTACTTATAAATAATTGCTGCCTTATAGATCCTATATCTATCTATATGAAGAAGCAATCATGTTACGAAGGGGATCCTTATTTGTACAAATGGTTCTTCGAACTTGGAACGAGCATGAAGAAATTAACGATACTTCTTTATCTTTTGAGTTGTTCTGCCGGATCGGTCGCTCAAGATCTTTGGTCTCTACCCGGACCCGATGAAAAAAATTGGATCACTTCTTATAGACTCGTTGAGACGGATTCTGGTCTAGTTGATGGCCTGTTAGAAGTAGTAGAAGGCGCTCTGGTGGGATCCTCGCTTCTTCGGCCCGAACCGAGGAATCCCCTAGAGATGATGGAAAATGGATCTCGTTCTATCTTTGATCGTAGATTTCTCTACGAATCGGAGTTTAAAGAATGGGCAGAAGGCACCGACCCGCAACAGTTAGCGGAGGATGTAGTCGATCACATAGTTTGGGCTCCTAGAATATGGCAACCTTGGGGCTTTCTATTTGATTGGATCGAAAGGCCCAATGAATTGGAATTTCCCTATTGGGCCAGGTCATTTCGGGGCAAGCCGATCATTTCTGATGAAGTGAATGATGAATATTTTGATTATGCATTTTTTGGTGAAGGGGATGATGGATATGATGAAGAGGATGAGCTTCAAGAGAATGATTGGGAGTTCTTGCAGAGT